CGGCTCGCGCGCAACCCCGCCCCGTTATGTTATAGAAGAATTGAGCTTCTTGCTGGGCTGGTTATTCAGAGCCGGCAATTGGCTGTCGGATTTCGTCCCGCAACTAGAATAAGATCGCTTCCGGGGGTCACTGTGATGTGGCTGAATGTAGAGCAGCCCGCCCTTACAGCCTTTGATCAGTAGATTATTTAGAACTTCGGAAGATGGTCAAGGTAGTTGAATAAAGAAAAATCGGGATCAGCTGCCTTTACTTTATTTAAGGGGGGTCTTGAATCTCTCTTCGGGCTTTGAGAAGAGGGGCAACAGGGAAGATGCCGAGAATGGCCGTGTCTATGGGGATGACCGGTCTTAGTATGAATCTGTTGCAAATGCATGTGAGGGAGGAATGCCTTCATTCAAATTTAAAACTTGTCGTCTACTTGAAGGAAATGTTTGGAACATGGTACAGAAGTTTTTTGGGGTACGACTTAGTGAAGTGCAAAAGAATGCAGTTGGTAGATTCTTCCAGAAGTTTGATACGAATTTGGATATCAAAGTACGTCTTTCTATATTGATTTCGATTTTAATATATCTGTTTTTGATGAGATTCTGTTTTTCTATCGGGGTTCTCCTTATGGACGAACTCCAACAGGCAGTAGCCCCATTTCTGCATGCTTCGGGCGGGGGAATGGAAGGGTTCAATCCACCACCGGCGCCTTCGGACAATTCTATGTTCATTTGTACAGACGAGCCAGCCCAGGAGGTTGGCGAAGTCTCGCAAAGGGCTCCTCGAGAAAGGGTGCGGCAAGCCGCATTTGATGACTCTCGGGAGATGCGATTGGCGGAGAGACACTCGCAAGAGTGTGACAAACGCATCCAAGAAATAGTAGACCGCGCTAAGGCCCTATACGCAAACGGCGCCCTTGATATTAATATTAAAGAAGAAGCTGATATAGAAAGAGGGGTTCAGTCCTTCTTCGCTGATCTTTATAAGTTCGGCACCCATCAAGGTCGTCAGGAGCATCTAAAAAGGGTTTTAGCAGCTATTGGAAATCAAAGGAGTACCCTTTGGAAAGAGATAAAAAAACTGATTGAGAGGTAGACTGGATCCGGTCATAGAGAGTGATAGGAAAAAAAAAGGATAGCACTACAAGTTCACCATAGGATAAAAAAGGATAGCACTACAAGTTCACCATAGGATAAAGTGGTGGGATCGGATCTCATACCTTTTTGCAAGTACTGATTCATGGAACGCTACAAGTTGTCTGGCTATCATGAAAGCGTTGGGATGATATGCACAGTATCTTTAGGGAACAACCTGACTGCAACCCTAAGTTGCTCACGTGAACTTACTGTCCATACCTTTAGGTCTATCAATGCTTTCTTTTACTCAATTGTTTTTGTACAACATTGAAATGCCTTTAGTAAGGGTAGTTGCAGTCTGCAATTCAGGGGATTCTTTGTGCTGCTAGTAAAGGAAAAAGAATGTTTGATAAAAGTAAGAAATTCTGACACCCATCATTTGAGAGTGAGTATTACACCAAGAATTGACAAGCTTTTTAGTAAACCTTGCTGATGTGGTGCTATTGATAGTGCCTTCTTGATTTCTTAGAGCTACCTAGTAGATGGATGCACTTCCTACAAGCGCTGAATGTGCGATCTCAACTTTTTTGAGAAGGGACATGCTACCGTCGACCGACCACTGGAGGGAGACTACCCGTCGACCAACTGGGAGACTATGGTGCCTGGAGGCACCCAAACGACAAGCCGGAGGAGAGAGTGCAGCTCAGGGGAGTAGCACGCTCGGAGTTTCTTGGTTAAGCAAAAACAGGGTCAACTATAGCATCCCAACAATCTATCTGTCTTAAGCTGGGTTCGGGTAGGTCCATAGCCACCTTGCGATCTCTAAACCAAGCAGGGCTGGGGTAAGCAGGAAGGCTCTACCTCTTCGATCTAAAAATATCTGAGCAAAGCAGGAAGGAACAGTCCATGTGTGATTGGCAATGTTTTTTTTTGTGGCTTTCTAGCAAATAGAATTTTCATGCTAAGGTAGCTAGAGATGCCTGTATTTGAATAGAAAAATAGATCTCATAAGTATAATAAGTCAGGCTATTCGGTTGATATATTATCCTATAACCCCATTACAGAAGGAGCATATCCTCAATTGCTTCTATTCACTTTAAAGAGTGTCTCTCCTGTCCTAAGAGATATGAACAAGGTAGGTGGGTAGGCTTCTATCCGACTAGTAGGGCATGCTAGTAGGGCATGCTAGTAGGGCATGCTAGTAAGGCATGCAGTTCTCCCCTTTGCCTTTGCCTTTGCCTTAGCCTTAGCCTTAGCCTTAGCCTTAGCCTTAGGGCAGTCACTAAAGAAATGAAGAGCTTATAAAGAAAAGAGGACGACTGAAGACAGGCCAAAAGAAATCGATGAATAGTGTCAAACCCAATCCCAAGCAACGAAGAAGCGCTAGCAGATGAGATTGGACTAGGAAAGACAGGGAAAGAAAGTCTTGGGGGTCAGACTGAGAACTAGCAGCTCTCTAAGCTGTCTCACTCTCGGAAAGCAGGTTCTGTTCAATAGAGTCAGAAAAGAAGTCAATCTCAATGAGTACTTGTGAAGGAGTCAAGAGTTGAAAGAAAAAATCTCCTCGAAAGCCCTATAGGCGGGGACAGGATTCGAACCTGCAATCTTCAGGTGATGAGCCTGATGAGTTAACCATTCCTCAACCCCGGCACTTTTTCAGTTGAGCTTTTTTCATAGCAACTTCACTGTTACCCCCTCTTCTCAAAGCCCGAAGAGAGTCAATAGATCACAGAACTAAATTGATATGAATCAACTGAAGCTTATCAAAGCTGGTAGTCTACCTTGAATACTCTTTCTACGGAACGATCCTAGTCTAATGAGTGATTTCAAAAGAAGGAAGCTAGTCTAACATTTCTTACGAGATTTCTTCTCAACCTAAAGCATAGCCTTTAGTAGAAAAAAAAAGTACTCACACCTTATGCTTCTCCATTCGAAGCTAAATACAGGTCCATTTGGGCTTGCTTTAGTTGGGTAGAGGCCGAGAAACTTCTGCAGGCTGACCTTTCTCTCTAGTCGTGCTTGTCGCCGAAAATCATCGGTGGGGCTCTGGCTTTCAGGATTTAAATGCGGGTTCGGCGCTATGAAAATCCCTAGAATAGGCGAAATCTCGAAATTGATTGAGCCGATTTCTACGCCGTTCTCAGTAGGGTTCCTATGTTTGCTTAGTCTCTTAGGCCACCTGATGCATTTAGCACTGAGATTTGCTTTAAATTACTGGGTTCGAGCCCATGGGTATAGCACCTAGATTAGTATATATCTAACTGAATATGTACCGCTAGTTTTTGTTGGTATTTACTCAGAGAGAATAGAAAATTTAGGATAATCCCGGGCTAGAAGGATAAACTTGAGTTGAAAAACAAAGAAAAGAAAATTGAAGATGTTCACACCAACAACTGTTTCAAGAGTTCGTCAAATTTCGCCAGCTTCTCCTATCTTCCTTGACCCACGTCCAAAAAATACACTCCCGTTTGGGGTTAGTCCAAACCAACATATCTACGATCGTGCAAAACTTGATAAAGTAATTTATCCAAGAATGCGCAATCTCTTTCCATCTCTGACTATTAATCAAAAAAAGCTTCCCCAAGCTTTAGAAAAAAAGACTGAATTACCCCCAATAATTCACCTTATTGATGAAGAAAAGATAAATGATTATAGGATCTATAATCAAATGAAAGAAGTCCTTCAAAGAAAAGATGGGAGAGGGTCAATGGATCTGGCTTTCCGTATCTTTCCCAATCATCTCAATTTTGTCGAGACTAAGTTTTTAGTTGCTCCAGCTATCATTTCGAATATGAAAAAGATTTGGGAATCACTCCGTCTGTATCAATTTTGTATCCCTGTGTCTTCACAAGGTGTTGAATTATATACAAGGGCTGGCTGTGGTTTAAAAGGATTAGTTTCTCAACGAAAAAAATACTTACTAGAGACTGTAACCTTTCATAAAGGAACGTATGCACGTATTTTGGTCTTAGTCAGTTTGGGTTTTGGATGTACTGTATGGTACGTGTTTGCTCCGGGTATTGCTGATATAGCCCCTCCTGCTGAAGCATTCCCAAGACTGATTGACTACAGATTATTCTACAGCGAATCATTCGTTCATCCGAAGTTCAATAAACTCCATTTTCTCGAAACAACGTATATGTATGAAGTAATTTTTAGTGCATTTGAAAATACATATCCTTTCAATCTGATGGAGATTCCTAATGATTTTTCTCAAGCAAGTGCCAGTGTATCAGAAGCAAGCACAAGTGCCAGTGCATCAGAAGCAAGCACAAGTGCCAGTGCATCTGAAGCTAGCACTAGTACATCTGACAGACCACGCCCCTCTCTCTCTCAGATTAAGAAAGCTGCTAATCAAAAATGTGCAGTAAGTTTGGGATTAATGATTTCAATATTTATGGCTACCAATGTGATTACACGTGAGACTCCAAAGCTAATAGAAATGACATTATGATGAAAAAGATGATGAAAAAGATGGTATTAGTTCGACAAGATATAATTTTAGGTTCTATTCATAGGGGTTATACAACAAAAATCGATCTATCAATAGGTCTTCTAATAGAGAATATTAGTGAGGTTTATAACCAGCTATATACTTATGAAGAAACACCACCTATGTATGAGGCAGTAACTCCATTAGAGTTTCACTCAATGCAGCAGCTTGTCCTATCAAGTTGCTATCATATAGCTCCCTATAATATTCAATATCTAAATAAAGATGGGGTTACTAACTTTCTAAGAGAGAGTGAACTTCTTCTTATTGGTGTTGCTAATGAACCTTATGGTGATAAGAAATCAAATGTGTTCATGGTTTCTTCAGCTGCTAGTAAGGACGAGATAGTTCTTCTGGGGTTAGCCCGAATGTTATTCCATTTCACATATAAGAACAATCCCTTGTATTGCTCCCATACTGCTGCACTAGAACAACTTTATTTAGATAGGATATTATGTATAGCTAAGGCAAATAAGATATATCGTCTGAATATAAGTTCTCCTATATTAGGAAATAGCATTTCTAGGAGTAGAATTTTAGATATCGTAAATATCTATCTTGAGAAGGATTCTATAGCTTATATGTTAGTGAAACAAGTTCTTTATAATAGTTGCATAGACGAAAGTAACAATAAATGTTCTTTGAATTATATTCCATCTCTAGGGGGTCTCACCAAGGTCCTCGAGGAGATGGTAATGCATGAAGTTTTAGAGAAAGCATTTAGAAAAAAGTTTCCTGGAGTGATATTTTGTAGATACCTAGGTGAGATGGTTATATTCAATACGGTTCTGGATGATGAAATCACCTTCGATGAGAGTGCAGGGTATGCTCTATTGAAGGAGTTGTCTCTTCCCGGTGAGATTGTTTCTATAGAACAAGGCTGTGAAGAACCTCTTATGGTATTACATAATATGTATAAGTTACTACTTGATAAAAAGAAAAATGTTATATTAGGGGCTCCTGAGTTCGATTCTGAGTGATTATGAATAAGATAGGTTGGTCTAAAAGATAGCTGCTGGCCAAAAGAAAGATTGGGAATGCTCAGACTGAGCAAAAAAAGTCCTACGTTTATATCATTGAAATTCTGATTAGCTTCACTGCTAAAAAAATATTCTTTATATTTATAGCCTTCTTTCAAGAACCTAAAGGATATAGAGGCTGGCTACTAGAAAGAAGTTGTGTCGTACTGCCGACAGTTTAGGGGTTTAGGGACTATAGCTTGTACAAAGGTGGGCTTAGGAGGTCTCTAGCGGTTAAGTTGGGGTTTGGTATTGTGAATGAAAACCCTATTCTATATCTATCATGATGGCATGCTATCAGTTTTAGAATCAACAATGCTAGGTATGAATGCAAGTCTTCAACGGTGGTTGTGTAGCACCAGTTGAGATACCCTTCTTATTCATAGTTGTACTAGCTGTAATAGTAGTTGAATACACATCGGTTGGTAGTGGTTCGTAGGGCATCTTCTTATGGTTCTTGGATCAACTAGAAAGAAAAAAAAAAAAGGGTATAGCGTAAAAGCATTTGATACTGGGATAAATGAGAAAGATACATACACCTAGAATTCCTTTATCAGAAAGGAACAACGCAGTTAGGCTTGCTGGTGGGAACTCTTTAATAGAGAGCTGAACTTGGGTGCTATCATCATTCCCTACGAAGGCTCTCAAGTCAGTCTTATGGTGCTATCTAATTATCTTGTTCTCATATGAAGGGTCTTCTTTACACTAGCTAATGGTATCTGTTTTATTAGTAAGACAAAAGTCCTTACATTTTAGTATCTGACTCTAACCGGAATACCTTTCTAATGTTTAGCCACTTAGCTCTAATGTTTAGCCTGTTAGCCCAGCTGTTGTCGTAGTAGCTACGTGGGTTCTTCTTAGTCAGCAGCACAAAAGCGAAGGTCTGTAAGAGTATGACAGAAAGTCCTGTGGTATCAGAAGGCCTGTTTCAAGGATTCCAGAACAAATGAATTCGACTCAAGTTGAGGAGGAAGAAGGGATTGTACTTTCTCTTCCTGCTTAGGTAAATGCTAATCTAGCATGGATTGAGACTGTCCTATCATTTAGGTAGATTCATAACAATGATTGCCAACAACCAGCTTAGTATTAAGATAAGTAGGGTAGCTCCATAATCATTGGTTTAGCCTATAGGGATTGGATGGTTCTGTAATAGCTAATAGATTATCCCAGTAAGGCTATCTGTCTACTTGGTTCAGGTTGAAGGCCTTTCGAGCTTTTTCCTGGTAGTATGGCATTGCTGACTTCAGCGACTGGTACTCGAACATTGGCTCGAGGCCTTTTCTCTACCCCTTATGATGTCCATGAACCTATAATCATCTTTCGGCTAACCTAGCCTCTTCCTTCCCTCGGGACCAACAAGGGTAGTACAGGAATATGAACCTCTTGTCCATCGACTACGCCTTTCGGCCTGATCTTAGGCCCTCACTCCCCCTCTCCTCGATCTATTTACCGACTGAAGGCAATGGCCCTTACCTTAGGATAGGCAAATGGTTCAACAACTGCAAGCACATGAACTCACCCTCAGTAGACGAACCTTGCAGAGGAGCCCTTAGGTTTGAGGGGTATTGGATACCTATGTTTGCCTGACTCAAGCCGGCATTCTCACTTCATCCACTACAGCTTGCGCGAGTGCTTCACTCTAAGGCAGAATGCTCCCACTGCTTCGGCTGAGCGCTTAGTCCCTTTCATCTTCGGTGCAAGAGCGCTCGATCAGTGAGCTATTAAGCACTCTTTCAAGGGATGCAGCTTCTAGGCTAACCTCCAGGCTGTCTCTGCACCCTACCTCCTTTTATAACAGAGCTGTCATTTAGGGCCTTAGCTGGTGATCAGGGTTCTTTCCCTCTCGACAATGAAGCTTATCCCCATCGTCTCACTGGTCTACCATGACCCCCCTGTGATTTTGAGATCATATCTAGTATGAAGACTTTGCCTCGATTTGGTACCGCTCTCGCTGCCTGCACTTCAACAGTGCTTTACCACTAGATATCCAGTCAACTGCGGCACATCAATGCATTTCGGGGAGAACCTGCTAGCTCAGGAGTTGCATTTCACCCTAAGCACACCACTGCCATAGTGGGGCAGCCTTCGCGGGAAAACTTATTAATAAGCAGGATCAAAGAAGACTTGCTTAATCCCCCTTCTCCCGGAACCTTTCCTCGTCTATTTGGCTATCTCGTCCTTTCCTTTCCTTCTCCCCCTGAATCAGAGCGGAAAGCTCGGATTTCGCTTCATTTTCAAATTGCGTCTTTCCCATTTTCTGCGTTCTGTTCTATGCTTGCTATCTGCGCAATCAGTCATGGCCTCTCTGAACTTTTCGTAAATGGTCACTCACTGTCAAGGGAGCCACTTTCTTCGGGCGGCAATTCCCATCATTCGGAGTCAACGACAGCTCGGGCATCTTGACGGGAGCATTCCGAGTCCACCGCAGATGATTGAAGAAATATCGACTAGAAAAGAAGATACTACTACAAAGACATTAGTGAAAAATCCAGCGAAGACTCGATATGTACAGCTTCTTTTCCTCCCGTTGGATAGAGGAAACGAAAGTCAGCTCGACCAACCCTTGCTTGACCCGCTTACCTATGATCGGCGAATTTCTAAATCTTTGATCCCGTCTGATGAAACCGAAAATCATCATCTTGTTCTGACTGTCCCGGGAACTCTTTTCAGGCAGACCGAGAGGAGAGAGAGAGAGGAAATAACAAAGAATCATTCGGCGCGTAGTGAACTGCCAGATAGATCAGCACAGCTAGGGAAGCCGTTGAAACCCGATCATTCGAAGCAGCACAGTCAAAGAGACAGACCGAGTGCTCTATCTATAACTAGGGATGAGCTGACGACCGTATTCGGGATACCTTCACCTGGACCAAACCCAGACACTGGGCGTTGACCAGAACGGAGTCCTATTCCCATACTAAAGATAGCAGTCATATTAGATACCCAATAATCAGACCTTCAAAGATCAACTATGAGAAGTCAGTAATTTCTTAGTAAGTCAGTTTGTAAGTCAAAGCCCATTGCTCCCCACTAAGGTTAGGTATAAGGCTAGGATCCTTAGTGGATACGTCGACGGATACATTCGTTTAGTGCGGCTGTAGTATCAGAGTCCGGGGCTTGACAGACACATGTCCGCAATAGCTAAAAACTAACGCGAGAGGGTGCAGAATGGTTATCGAAATCCTCCTAAGCTTTCACAGTTTTAGGAAAGGCCAGGCCAGCGGTCTCGCTATTCCTTCTTCAGTAAAGGAAAGAAGCCTTGATCCCAAGACTAGCTGCGGATTCTTCCTTTTATCCGGACTGACTCTAATCGTGATTTTGACTCTATTACTAGCGCCTCCCTCTGTCGCAATATAAATCGAGAATAGAGGTGACTTCGCTACCTTTCTCGGTGAAGAATATTCATTTCTTTCCAGCTTTGGTCACATAGGCTTGAACCACTCCTGGGAAACATACTTTTCTATTCTACGATCGGACTTTGCCGGGCATGAGCTACTCTCTTCTAGCCTTCCTCTAACAGGCATCGCAACTTCTTTTTCTTTCAAGCATGAGTGACCAGTCGATTCTCTAATTAAGATATAGCAGTCAACCATCAAGAAATCATCAACTATTTAATCGGGGATGAGCTCTATGGCTAATTCGTTCGGCTATTCTATGTTGTAAGGATCGACTTAAGCTTAAGCTAGAGCAGCTCCTTCAGCGGCTGGTAGTGAAAGGAACTGACGATCTTGGCTTAGTTTGCTCCTGGGGAACTTCATTTCTCGATAGTCAAGGTACCCGAAGTTAGGCAATCAGCACGAATTCCTTTAAATGGATCCCTCTCTCTTCAAGTTCAAGCTAGACTATAATATATACTAAGACAAGAAGGGAGAGAAAGCAAGTTTAGGAATGCCCTTGCTTAAGAGGAAAGACTTCTTGTTACATGAGAGGGTATGTACTGTCAGAACGAAAGGGGGAACGAACAAGCATTCATCTCTACCTCTCCAAGCGACTACTACTAAGTGGATATTCTTTTTGGAAGAAAGACCACAAACTATCACGGATACCTCTATAGGGTCTCTCCTTTCTTTTCTAAGGTATGTCACTTGTCTGTGAAAGGCTCTCTCGCCTACTCTACAAAAAGATTCAATATGAAAAAGAAGAAGCACCTGGGATCGGATACATCTTCAATCCTTGAATGTCGGTTTTGCCTTTGAATCAGTCAATCGATGAAAGAAAAAGTCGAAGGGGGCAAGGTCCTTTCCTTTATGAACCCGTAACGAAAGGTTCCGGTGAAGAGGTCTCGTAGCCAGAAGTCAATCAATCCACCGGTTCATTTTCTGATTGATTAGAAAGATCAACCCCGGCCCTAGTGAGAAGAAGATGGTTAGACGCCAATTGAAAGAGTGGTAGTTTTATCCATGATGACCGGGTGGCTCTCTTTGCCCTTTCGATCTACTTCCTAAACTAAAGGAAGATCTAGCTGTGGATGATGTCCCAGCTGGAAAGTCAACCTTTTCATATTCATGCCTGCCCTATTGGAGATTCCAACTATATATGCATTTATGCATTTTCTTTTTATGCGACAGGTATGTGACCTTAGGAATTAGGTTCGGGAGTTGCTTTAGCAATTTAAGCTGGCTCCAGGTGTCAGTAATAGAAAAAGATTGGATTGGGAAAGACCATGGAGGTTGACAAACCAGTGCTGTTGGGGAAGCCTCTCATCGAGAAGAAAAAAGAAAATAGGACAATAGCTGACTAAACCTCTGAGCTCTTTTTCTGTAAAGATCCTTTTCTTATTCTTAAAGGGACATTTCCGCACTCATTTCAGATCATAGAGGTCGGGCTTCAGTCGAACAACCTTCTCCCTCCCTTCCACCGATGAAACTACTCTTGCAAAGTAAAAAAGTCGTATAACGTTCCTTCCAGTCGAATAGAATCTATTAAAGCAAAGCCAAGAGGCGATAGCGGATCTGTCTGAGGGCATCTGGAATTGTCTGTTTCGGTATTCACTCTTGTAAACGGTCGCAAACGCTCATCTGTCCACGAATAAGGTTCCCTTCTTTTATTCAAGATAGCTTTTATTCAATTAGGGCGAATACCCCTTTTTTTCTTTTCCGAATTTCTTTATTGAAAGATATGCTACTTCCCGGTCGAGATGTCTGAGGGAAACTTTTTCGGTATCAACAACTGTCGCAACGGTCCTGTAACTGTGGAAAAGGGTCCTGTGTTTCAATCACTTGAATCGGTTTATTAGTTATTATATAATATTATAACTGTAGGTTCGGCAGTACAGGGTAGGTGGGTGCAAAAGAAAGATAAGCTTGAGATGCTACAATAGCTTCAGCCTGATCGATCCGCCTTTAGTATTGGTAAGTTCCCTTCTTAGTCTCTATCGCTAGAAGGCCCTTTCTTTTTAGTGAAAAGGAAACTGAAAAAGAGCTTCTAAGGTAAGCCCTTGCTTGTTCTTGTGCTTCCGTTCAAGATCTCCCCTCTCCATTCTTTGAGTTCGCGTTAACATTTCCCATTACTCTGTCTTGTAGGGCTTGTAGGGCATTTCTATGTAGCAAGAAGCTCTGTTCAATCAGGGACAGGGAACTGAAGCACGAAGAACTATCGAGAATAGCGCCTTTCTTTTAGGCATATAAGTCAAACTGGAATGATACCCTCCGGGTTAAGCGATTGAAGTATTCATGACTTCCCTCTCTCCTTGTAGTAGCACTCTATTTACTAGTACTGATTAGTACTAAACTCGCTTCAAGCTCAGTTAGTCAAGGAATCCGGAGATAGATTCACCTGTTAGAAGTTTCGATCTATGGGCTTTCTTTATTTAGTAACGAGCTTTGTTAAAGAGATTAGGGAGGGGCTGTAACAACGAAAGAGAAAAGGTTTTCTTTTAAAGCTATGGAGTGAATTCTGAATTCAAGAGGAAAGGATTAGTTGTTTACTTTTATGGAAGCTAAGGCAAGAAGTCAATCACTTTCAGTATCTCTTGCTTCTTTGGTTAGTTCAGTACGAGTGGCAGGCTCAAACTGGCACAGGCAATATGTATATAATAATAAATAGGCGGTAATAAAGTCAAGCTTTTGCCAGAGGATGAGTCTTTCTCCTCCGCTGTGAACGCTATTATCTCAGAAGCTCGGGCTGTTGCACGCCTTACATCTCAGATTGCATCTTCGCCTCCACGAAAGAAGAATCAAAGAAGTCAAGTTCCATGGGCATCCTCCGAAGTCTCATCTCAATCCTGCGCTTTCTAAGGGAAGGCTTTAGCTTTCCAATCGTAGGCCTGGGCCTTCTTTCTTGACCCTTTACCGGAGAGGCAACCGTCTTGTCTTAACTGTCCCGAGCTGGGTTGTGCTCATTAAAATAGTTGTCCTAAATGCCCCTTTTTAGCTGTCGCGGGAAGTGAAGCAAACTCGACCAAAGGACAAGTCTGTTCCTCCTTCGTTTTCTGTTCCCGATTCAATCTTCACCTTTCCTGAATGAAGAAAGAGAGTGAAAGAGAAGATATCAGCGCAATAGGTACAGAGGGGAGAGAAACTGTCTTCGTTCGGTTCGGCAGAAGAAAGCCGAGAAAACAAATAGGAAGAGCACTAACTAATTAAGTAAATATATAAAAGCTATCACCACCTCGAGCAGTAAAACAAAGTCGTTATGGCTATGTTACTAACATAGACAACTATGAATGGTATTCATTGACAGGAGTGACCGCTTTCTAGTCGTAGTTGGTACCGCCCCTGTTCACTTCAGCATGCAAGGAAGACCTTCGGGAAGAATCAAAGGTTTTCTCCTCTGCAAAGCTATCAATGCTTTAGTCAAGATCTTTAGCAGTCGATCGTTCATTTTCTCTCGGGAGACATGGCTTCAATTCAATCATTCTCTCCGGCTTTTGAGATAGTCCTTTGATAGAGCAGCCTGGTTGGAAAGGATCTTGTACCTGCCATGTCAAGGTAAGGGCATCTCGCATATCAAGTTACTCTATCGATTATCGATAGCGTAATATAGCCCAACACAGAGAAGGAACAGGGTCGGTAGGTAATTCATCTTCGTTTGGATAGCAGTACGGTACACGCATCAAGATACGTGCTTTTCCACTCGAACCATAACCGGAACTGTAACCTCCATCTAGACCTAAACCTGACACCCGCATACCGCATATGCCATTGGTTTGTCGGTCGTTGTGTAGAAGTTCATTCGTGGTAAGCCACGTAAGGAAGGGCTCGCCGGTACCTTACAATTATTTGAAAGAGATTCACGTCGCCAGGGAGTACGTGTCACGAACGATTCGTTGGTCGGGTATAGGCGAAGACGGCTTGATAACGTCACTTCTCGGCGGAAATAGCAAGGGAGTAAGGATAGCGGATCACTTTCTGTTTCAGAAAACCGTTTTCGGGGACAGTCCATCCGAAAGAAATTTTTCAAATTGAATAATTCGGAAGAGAGGAAAGCAAAAGGCCAGGCATTGGACTAGTGGAATGAAACCTTATCCCATTATGGAGTGAGAACCTGATATTCTTTTATCAAAAGACATGGCCTCCCCTAATGGACTTTGGAACAGATACACGAGCCACTATCTTAGAGACCATCTTTCTTGATCGAAGCCCCCTCCAAAGGTATACGCTTTAAAAGAAAGATACACCAATCATGTGCGGGACGAAGCAAAGCATTCGGGATAGTGAAAAACTCGCAACTTCCCCGATCTTTCCTTAAACCAACCCCAATGGGAAATTGACTCAATAGGCTGCTCTCTCTGAGTGACTAAGGAAGTCGGAATGATCCCAAAAGAAAGAAGATAAAAGATCTCTCAAGACCGATTCTCTCTATCTCTTTAGCCCCACTGCCAAATGAATGTGTTCTTCCTATGGCCATTTCCAGGCCTTTTTAGGCCAGTCAACATGCATATAGGTTAACTCTTTGATCTGCAGAATAAGGCCTACGAGCTCTCTCTTTTCTTTTATGGCAGAGATCTCTCCACACCAAGGAACCAAATCACAATGGATCGAACAACTGGAAATGATAACAGAATGCATAGGTCATTAGAAGGAGTTCCAATAAGCGGATAAATATAGTATATCACCTTACTTCTTTCGTCTATGAGGAAGAAATAAAATGGAAGAACCCGCGGATATGTGCAAAACTGCAATTCTTGTTAGCCGGAAAATGGCTCGTGGTAAAGACAAGATATACTTTGACCAGACGTGCTCGGAATCTTTTTGTCGATTCGGGGGAAGTTCTCGTTCCTTCACCTCTACAATTCGGTAAAGCGGCTTCGCCTCCTCGCTTTTGTTCAATTATAAATAAATAACCACTTTAATGGAGATTTATAGCATCATTCAAGTAAATACAGATTAAGATCGTAAAAACATAAGCTTGTAATATAGCTACACCTAATTCCAGACCTGTTAATGCAAGAACTATAAATAAAGGACCAAGATCCCCTATAAAAAACAAAATATCATTCATACATAGCATAGTCCAAGCGAACCCACTTAAAATCTTTACTAAACTATGACCGGCCATCATATTAGCAAATAAACGTATTCCTAAGCTTAATGCGCGAAAACAATAAGAAATTAGCTCAAGGAGTACTAAAAAGGGTGCTAACGGCAGTGGGACTCCTGCGGGTAATAAGAAGCTTAAAAAATGAAGCCCATTTCTTTGAAATCCCACTATAGTAATGCCAATAAAAAGAGAAAATGAGAGACCTAAAGTAATGAGAAAATGACTTGTAACTGTGAAGCTATAAGGTATCATACCCTGAAGATTACAAAATAACAAAAAAGTAAAAGTGACCAAGATGCAAGGGAAAAACTTTTGTTTCACATTTCCGGAAAGACCCCCTATTTGTTCGTTTACCAGGTTCAGCACGAAATCATAAATAAGCTCTACCAAGGATTGCCAAGCATTTGGTACTAAGTTTCCTCCTCCTTTTTTAGTAACAAAATGAATCAGAAGTAGGACCAAACTTAGAGTTAGCAGCATAAACAAAGAGGAATTTGTGAATGAGAAATACAAGTTTCCTATCTTCATAGGAATCAATGGGAGAATGGAAAATTGCTCAAGTGGGCTGTTGGGCGTAATCGTAAGAAACACTTTTCATTTCATCCCTGTAGTTCCGCTTCTTGCTCTAAAAATTAGGAAAGACTTGTCGGAAATCGCCAGTTGGCTTGGTCCGACCAAGAAAGGCATGGGACTCTTTGGGCATTTGGATCGACAAAAAAGAAAGAAGAGAAAAAAGTCAAAGAATCTACACATCACAAGAAAGTGAGAGTTTCTAGTAATAGTAGGTACGTATTACTTTCAACGCCTAGCCAACAAAGATCGTGATACATCGCCGCAAGCAATTGCACGTTGTCCCCCGGCACTAAGGTATGACGTCATAGGCATTCTTTCCGGGCGGCAAGACCACATTATTATCGGTAAACAGCGGCGTTATGACCCTTTCGCTCAGCTGCTCCTTTATGGTATTTGCAACTGACTCATCCACTTTCTCCGTATAGTTGTGGATTGTTAAATTGCGTAGCCGGGCGACTCGCCAGCTGGCTAAGATTTGGAGAGCCACAGGTAAGGCTAATCCGGAAAGTAATTGGATGGTATAATTTAAGATTATATCGGACATGTCAATGAAATCAAGAATGTAAGAGAAATTCAAATGTTAGAACTCCAGTACGTATGGAACCAAAAGAAAAAAAAATGAAATTCTTCCGAACCCATCCACGAATAGCTAGAAAACCCTTTTTCTTTATTTACGATAATTTGTGTGCTTCGGTGTTTTTCCACTTGGCTGTACAACATGAGTTTCAGGCCGACAATGAAAAACTCCACCAAAAAGTCTTCGGGTAGATTTGGGATTTGATTAGATAACGTTAAAACTTTGTTTGGAAGTAAGAAATGGTTTACGTTTGTCGTAGCCAATCCTGTTGGCGCTTTGAACTGAAGTATGAACGAACGCCCTCATCTTCGGGTGACTCTCGTTTAGAGGAAATTGGAACCTACCCACTTCTTTAGGCTCCCCACCTTAAATGGGCTGGGCTCTACTTCGCAAATGAAATTCATAAAAGCCCGTTGCAAGCACCTTTCGAGGAAAGGTAGGGCACACATCGCTTTCTTCTTCAATCTATCATCTGGATAGAGACCTATTCCTCGCCATAACTGGACAATTCTCTTCTTGGGGCATAGAGAGTCAGCTAAATGCACAGGTAGGCCCTTTTGACCCTTTTGGAGGAAAGCGAGTTAGCTGGTACGGGCGGACCCAGAAAGAAGAGAGGAGGGTTCACCACCAGTCAAGAAAGGAAAAAGTTGGTTCAGCATGGCAAGCGCAACCTCTCGCCTAGATCGAGATCCTTGGATAGAAGATCTCAATGCAACCTCTTCGTTATCATATCTATCAAAGCTGCTTTCCACTCTTTTCCCGGGTGGAGCTTCTTTAAACGCAGCAGGCCCCGCGAGTAGTCGAACAAATGAGAGGTTGTCGACGAAGGGGTCAAAGGTTGCGCTTGCGACAATCCGAAGGTTGCGCAAGACCCCTTCAACCTCGCCCGCGTGTTAGCTTGCTTGTACTATCGCTCGCCTGCCTGACCTGCTTTCTGGCTAGCTTCTTTATGGCAAGCGCTAGCGTAACCTAGCTAGCGCTACATCTTGCTAACGTCGTCTGAATTGCCTTTCAAGCGCTACATCTATATGGCAAGCCCACGTCGCCTTCGTCTCCCATTGTAGTCGCCTTCTTCATATGGCAAGCGCTACCCGTCGCTTGCACTACATTGTCTGACGATAACCTTGCCTGACCGCTTCCGCTCTGACTGAGCTGACCGTCGCACCTGACTTCTATATCCCATTATCCATAGATCTCCTTCCTTATCGTTGCCGGTCTAAGCAGAAGGTTGCTAAGTCAGATGTCTGGTGAACACATTCGTAATGAGTATGGGTCTAGTAGGTGTACTAGGAAGGAAGCGAGGTACTGAGTTTAGCGTCGACAAGGCAAGTAGTGGATCTTTATTATAATGATATGGGAGACAGTCAAAGCATCAGTCTCAGCATCAACAGAAGAAAAGGACTGACCGACCGCCGTTCAAGAGAGATCCCGAAGGCTCGAACTTTTTGCTAGCTTTGAAACATGGGCCGAAGGAAAGAGGAAGACCAAACAAAGTCGCGGTCAAAGCAAAGAAAAAGATGCCAAAAAAGATTCACTTTAGCTTCTAGCTCGCTTAGTGTAGGTTGCTTGCAATCCTGACATCCCGAGTGACAGTTTGGGGGATTGATTACGTGGCTGAATCTCCCGTTAAGGGGCTTTCCTACGTTCCTGTCCTTGATGTCTCTCTCATTCCGAGGTGAGGGTGAGGTTGCTTGCAAGACTTTCGATAGCTGGCTCGGCCGAACGGAATCACCGATCTAGATACTAGATAGAAGGGTCGTTCACTCCCTATTCTTTGAGAGAGGTTGCTTGCGACGGTAGCATTAGCTAGGCAATCAAGGCAGGTCGAACAGAGTCAGTCCTAGGGCGAAGATCATCGGATGGAAAAATGGATTGAGCTGGCTAATCACTTGATGACCCGGTGGAGAATGGGAACAGAGAGGCGCTCCCATAAACGAATGAATGGGACTCTTGGTCCTGATCGAACCAGAGATTCCGACAACCCAGGGAATCGGCAGAAAGAGATGGGTCGGATACTGGAATCTGCCTAAAAGTCCTGACTTTTTCGAGGCAGGGCTTCGATCCGTATCTGGCCAACTCCTCGAACTGCTGGGTGCGACATATTCATGGACTGGCAAAGCGAACTCTCAATTTGATCAGGAGAGCCTAGAGAGCTCTCTATCTTTCCCCAAATTCCGACTAGCGCGGTTCTTTTTCTCGACCAATTTGAATTCGAATTTTTTTTATTTTAAGTTAAGTAGAGTAGTAAGTAGCTAGGCGGGTTTCAGCGCATGCTGCATTTAGAATCTCCAAAGAAATTAGAAGCGCCTATGATAGCGTATGATTTTTCCCATTTGTGACCGACGGTTGCTTGCAAGAGGTGGCGATCAGCAGTGTTCCAAAGCGCCATAACGACGATAACGCTAGACCGTAATATAGGCTTGCGAAGCAACCACTCGTTGTTCCCCTTGGTAACCTTGCTCCGCAACCATCGAGTCGGCCTTACCAAACCAAAGACAACTAGTGTTCCCAAAGACGGAAGAACGACATGCGACGGAACAAGACGGTAAAGCAACCACTCGTTGTCGTTTAGTTGTCCGTCACTCGTAGTCTCTGCGTCAGAGGTGGTTGTTCGGAAGGGTTTGACAACGTAACAGACAGCTAGGCAGTTACTACGCAACACACATTGGGGTGGTGCAACAATGGAACGACTAGTAGTCTACGAGGTGTTACGGAACAACTACCCGACGAGTGGTAATAACGACAACTACAGTAGGTTTGACAGTAGCGTTAGGACGACTGGTTCTCGTAGTTGTATTGCCCTAACGCAACGACTCAAACAACTACGAGTGCTCCCAAGACGATGAGACGCATGCGCTATACCGTCGAGTATTGCTTGCGAAGCAACCGCAACTCGTTGTAGGTCCTCCACTTACATTACAGTCGAGTAGCTTTCGCCCCTTCGCTTGCAATGTGCGGTTGGTTTACCTAACGCATGGCTTCCCCAACGCCAATAGTCGCATGAGTTCTCCTAGACCATAACCCATGCCTTGAAACAAACCGCATGATGCGTTCCGGAGTTGCCGTAGTTCTGTTACCGCCTTGTCGTCTTGGGTTGGGAAGGATACGACAGGCTCAATTCAAGGACACTCAATTTCAAGCTCAATTTAAGGCTTTCGAAGCTCTGACACTTTCTGTCGCATTTGTTCTATCTTTTGTTTACCTATCATTTTCACTTTCTTTAACCGTACTTAGGTAGCTCTTCGTTCGTTCGGCAGAGGCGTAGAGCTATCTACTTGGTCGCGACTGGCTCTGCTACGCTAGGTTCCCCCTATGGCGCTACGCATCGTTCCCTTCGGTCGAGCGAATCCCATTGTTCCGGTCCGAGAGAATCCCTATGTCTGAGGTCGAGCAGCTACGCTCTCGTTGGTCGAGGTTAGATCCTCGTATGTCGCCACTCTCGTCACTGGGCGTTGTCACTGATGCCCTGTTATCTCAGGACACTCTGCCAGGTTCTTCCTTGTTGACCGGCCTTGTGATTCTCGTTATAGAATGTAGTGCCCGACAGTTTCAAAGAACGGGTGAAGTCTCGGGATCCGCTCTAGTCGAGTAAGAGATTTCCCCTGTAGAGTAGTCTCCGTATCAGTCCATGGGCTAAGGTGCAATTGCCTTCTTAGAGCCAGTAACTTCGTACTGAAAATTGGAGAAAAAAGAGTTACAGAGGCATCTTCCATTCATATCGATTTTGGTTTTTCTGCACCATATTTTGATCTCCCTTTTCTTCGATCCGGAATTCCCAACAAATCCTTGACTCCTCGAATACAATGGGATTTCACACCTGGCGAATCTTTCACTCTACCTCCTCTTATTAAGACTATAGAATGTTCCTGCGAATTATGACCTTCGCCCGGAATGTGAGCAAATATATCATGTCGATTGCTCAACCGTACTTTGGCTATCTTACGTGGAGCTGAATTAGGTTTTTTCGGTGTTCTCGTCGGTACACGCGGGCGTACTCCTTGCTTCTGGGGACATTGATCCGAAGCTCGAGTACGGTCCGTGCGCCGTTTTTCTTCTCTACCATGACGAATCAATTGATTTAATGTAGGCATCGCTCTTTACTTTTGTCCTTCCCCCCGAAGGATTTGAGCCCTATCACTAGTGGTTACTCCCGATCCGAAGCACCCCTTTTCCATTCATAGAGAGATCCAATCGTCAAAATCAATAAAAAGGCCATCATGGACCAAGATCCAAAGGGATCAATCTTGTTGAGAGGTACTGCCCAAGGAAAGGAAAAGGTGACTTCCGGATCAGGGATAATAAATAAAATAGAAACAAGATAAAATCGTATATCAAAACGACTTCTGGCATCACCGAAAGGATCGAAACCACATTCGTAGGCCGACAATTTTTCTGGATAGGTCGAACTATTGGAAGAAAATGGAAAAGGAACACCGAGTGGGATCAAAGAAACTAGCGGACTGATCACTAAATAGATACAAATAGGTGCAAATTCTGACATCACCACAGCCCACTTTGTTTTCTCGCTCCTTGCTCGCGGAGCGGCATACCGAAAAAAAGATAGGATTAGAATCGATGACTTAAGCCCTTGCGCTATTCCCCCCTGATCGCATCGTAGATAGCAGTCAGAGTCAGTACGCTTTCTATTCTCTTTATATTATATATGAAAATAGATAAGAAAGGAGGGCTGCCGAGGCCCGGAACTTCTCCGAGAGGTTCCTTTCGATACTCTGCGCACAGAAGCGATATCGAACATCACTTATTGTCATTTCTCAATTGATGATACTTCATTTAGCTA